ATTGAGATACATTGAGATACATTTAGTTGAAGAGAATGATCTCAACTGGATTCAATAAAAAGAGAGGGATTCTTTTGGAGTAAGTACAATGGGATTCCAGCCATATATAAATAGAAATCAAATATAAACAGTTCCAAGATTTCCCCTATAAAATTAGGAATAGATATAGATAGAGTATGTAAGATATTTATATTTGTATTGTTTTGGCGACATGGCCAAGTGGTAAGGCAGGGGACTGCAAATCCTTTACCCCCAGTTCAAATCTGGGTGTCGCCTGATCAAACAAATACTCGGAATTGATTATCCAGCGATTTAAATTAAATTGAACTTGACGAATCTTGTAAAAAAAAAAAAACAGAGATGGAAGACTAGTAGAGTGCGCCTTGTAAATACTGTAGGAGTCCGTAGGTTCAATAAACGACTATATATAAATTTTTTCCTCAAATAAAAAAGGATTCCGCGTGTGACTAAAATAGAATAGTAGTCTATTATTATGAATAGGCATAAAAACATTAATAGGCATAAAGCAAGTCTTAACCCTCCTTTTTTTATTAAGGGTTGGTTTGATTTGAATAGTTATTTGATTTATTAATTAATCGAATCAAATCAAAATAAATAGTAAACGTTGCGAACTATGAAAGTTAATAAATCCGAAATCCCAGTACCGAGGGTTTCTAAAAAATGAGAAGTTTTCTTTTAGTTTAGCTGCTAGTGTTCGAGAAGAGGTTATAGAAACGACTATCAAGTTTGTCTAATTAATTTATTCCGCACTACACTACTAGGGTAAGGTAGTATCTAATGACTACTAAATCTGGAATTAGATTGAATAGGTCAATAATCAATTTAGTAGTTGTGGAAAAGACTGAAGATACTTTCTATCTTCAATTAGTAGCATTCCGTTGATATTTCCGACGAGTGTCCATCATATTTGTACTTAATGCTATGCTTTCTTATTCTACCATAGTTCCTATACTTTACCTATATTCTATATAAATATAGGAATTTTTTACGAGTAGGTTCATTGGATTGCTTTATTAATAGCCTTAAGTCAAAATGAGATTTTGACTCTCCACCATCGATTCCACTATGATTGGTAATTAATAACGGAATAATTCTTTCATTTCATAAAGAAGATAGAGGACATAATTTACATGGATATAGTAAGTCTCGCTTGGGCTGCTTTAATGGTAGTCTTCACATTTTCCCTTTCGCTCGTAGTGTGGGGAAGGAGTGGGCTTTAGGGATACTACTCTACTAATTAAGTAATCAAATTTTATTAATTTAATTGTTTAATTGATCGTTTTGTGAGACGTTTTAATATCATACTATGTATGAGTATAAATTATTCTCATAGTTGTATTTCGAAACCCAGGTCAACAGAATACATATGATAGGATTTTTTTTCCAACGGAGTTTCTCTTAAATATTCTATTTTGATTTGAGAAATCCGTTCTTACCAGAATGAGAATTCTGGATATTACAGTGAGAAAAAACCAATTCCCTTTTTGTTCTTTATTTTGATTTGTTTCTCTCTTTCTTTTACTGTTCTAATAAAGTGTTGTTCTGCTCTTATGGTTATATAGACTTTATACTCGAAACTACTAGTGATTTTATTGTACAAAGAAGTATTACGCATAAACATAATAAAAGGATATTTTGTTTACGTTGAGTAATCCGCATATCATAACGTTTTGGACTCCTATAAATTTTATTTATGCTTTATCGATTCACCTGATGTCACATTTAAACATGACGCATCCCCCCGTTTACCATTTTTTACAAATTTTTTGAATTTTAAGAAGTTACCACGGAGCTCTGGGGATAATCTGGTAATGGTTAAATCACTACAATAATTTATTAGGAATTCCGAAGGTAATTCTTGGTTTCGTTTTCTTTGTTTTATTTATCTATTTTTGAGAATTCGATCTATTTAGAATATTTAAGAATTAAATATTAAATAATGTATTACGTATTGTAAATTAATCGATATACCCGCATATACTTGTATACCCAATTTGGTAGAAGGATTTATACTATATATATACTATATTTAAATATCTCGATTTGATCCAGATATTCTAGTATTCTATTATATTGAATTATTATATAATAATTCAATATAATAGAATTTTTTTAATTATTATTCCAACGTGAATTCTTATTCTTCTTAGAATAAGAATTATTCTTAATTATAGTTTCATATTAGTTCTTTCCACTATTCGATTATTTCAGACTTAAGGTTTGAATCCCCTTCATTTGTTTAATTATTGATAAGAACTCATAAGTTTCAGTCAAATTAATCCTTTTGACTGACTGTTTTTACGTAGATGATAAGTAAAAAAGCAGTAGGAACTAGAATAAAGAGTGCAGTAGCAATAAATGCGAGAATATTTACTTCCATAATCTCATTGTTTTTTTCTTCGCAATAGCTCGGGATTTAATCCCATAGAGATGATCAGTTTGACTCTTATAAAGAAAGGGGATGAATTACATTCTAATGATACTGAATCAGATCAATATTCTGAATAACAATATCTGATCTATCAAATCGATTCAACGTCGAGAATTTAATAGTATAACATAGGAAGATCCTTTATCCGTACAAAAAATGGGATTACCGACTCAATAGGGAATCCTATTGAATTTATCATGCTTTTCCACTATTTATTATTTTCTTCCTTATTTTACACAACGAAACTTTGAATCTTCTAAAATTATTCTTGAGATATTTTTATATTTTATTATACTAGTTATAATACACACACATAATGAATATATATAGAATATAGATACAATATACACAGTTTATATAGAATATATACATTATGAAATTCTCGAGTGCACAATTATATAATGAGATATCGACTATAACTAGTATTCAATTGCTCATGAACTCAAATGATAAAAGCGAAAGAAAAAAAAAAAAGGCATGTTAAGTAAATTATAAACTAAGTTTTTTTACGATCCCGGAATACGGAGAAGGATGATAAATGGGGATCCGGGTAGAATATTTCAAGCGATTTATTTTACTAAAAGTAAAAGGGTGCCTTGTTTGGTTTTTCTTTTCTTGAAATTTTGGGCTGGTACTGGCACTTATAAATAAAAAATTCCATGTGCAATTTGAATGAGAATCCGGTAGATTGTTTACAATTAATATAATAATTGAGAAATAAAATAGGAGTTTATACAATAAATATATAATAGGAAGCGGTTTAGTACTTTGTGGAGTTAATTATGTTAGCCTTCATTGTGCGTTATACAATGAATAAGTATATATTATAAGCAATACCCTTCTGTAACAACAGAGAAATAGGGTATCTCTAAAATTAATTAATAGAGCGATACAGCTCTACTTGATTATACCAATCCGCATACGCCTCTTTTTTATCAATGGGTACTGGTGTAAAAAGGAAAATTTCATTTGTCTGATGAGAAATATGAAAGAAAAAAAAGAAATAGGGGTACTCATTGGAAATTCTATTTTGCTTGCTCCGTTTTTTATTTTCCCTGAAAAAGAAAAGATGAATTGATAAATTCATCAGATCCTAGTTCGGGACTGACGGGGCTCGAACCCGCAACTTCCGCCTTGACAGGGCGGTGCTCTGACCAATTGAACTACAATCCCAGTGAGGTTTATAGCATACATATAGATTTCTTTTGAACATCCTATTTGTTTGCCGTGTTGTAACAGAAATATAAATAATATACCTATATATATAAGACCAACATGGATATGGACTATATTCTATATAATTAGAATTATACTTATTACTAATAATCTTGTGGTTATTTTATTAGAACAAGTTAATAAATCGTTCAATGATAAAAACGACTATTTTTTTACCCCTTTCATGATACTTAACTTGCGAATCATGAATATAAATCGATAAAAAAATTTGAATGTGTGGACAGTAAAAGATGGAATAGAGAAAAAAGGGAATTCTTTATTATTCCATATATTATATCAGAAGGATAAATTCGTTATATCGTACTCATAGAAGGCAAATTCTTGGGCCGAGCTGGATTTGAACCAGCGTAGACAGATAGTCAACGAATTTACAGTCCGTCCCCATTAACCACTCGGGCATCGACCCAGGAAGAATCCATTCTAGGATTACTGATAATTCATAATCAACTTCCTTTTGTAGTACCCTACCCCCAGGGGAAGTCGAATCCCCGCTGCCTCCTTGAAAGAGAGATGTCCTGAACCGCTAGACGATGGGGGCATACCCGCTCGACCACCATCAGACTATGATCATAGTATAAGAAGTTTTTTTTAATTGTCAATATAAATAATGTAATGACTAAGTCAAAAAAAGATTTCCCACTTTATTTTAGAGAAATTTTTTGATGGTTCTTTTATAAACCATAGTATATACATTTTTATTATTTAGTTATTGTTATATTAATAAAAATACGCTAATGAAAATTTATTCTATTTATTCCATTTTCTGTCTAGTTAGATATATGATTTTATTTAGATATTTCATTTAGATAATATTTATCTCGAATTAGATAGTCTATTATAGTCTATAGGATTCCTTCAGCCGAGGGATTTATTGATCCAAATTGGATATTTCTAAAATAACAAAAAAATTTGACCTTACCCCCGGACTTCCCTTTGAAATAACTAAAATTTATTGTTCCTAAACCTAAACGAGTTCCTATTATATTAATATATGTATATACGTATGTATAATACATATATTATATATGAATACTATATAATACTGGAAAACCCATAATTCATGAATTGAATAAAACGGGCCCTTTTAACTCAGTGGTAGAGTAACGCCATGGTAAGGCGTAAGTCATCGGTTCAAATCCGATAAGGGGCTTTTTTCACGAAACTCTAGTTTTAGTCTTTATTTTTAAGTTTTCGGCGGAGAATCTAAATATTGTTGCTATTTTTTATCTATTTAGAACTTATAACCGCTTTGTATATTTATTTGTAAAAAATAAATTTTTTCTAGAACCATTATATTATAACTACAAAAGAT